TATATTAATATTTACATTATTTTTTAAAATGTTGATTTAGTTAAAGGTTTAAATTAAATTTAATTATAATTAGTTCTATAGATATAAATTAAAAATTTATAACTATAAATTAACTTTAGAATATAATAATATATTGTATAAGTTAGATAGTTTCTATTTTATTAATATGGTGTGGTGTGTTAAATATTAATTGAAATAAAGATTGAGTAGGTAATTTTTATTTATATGGATGGGTTATTGAAATTTAGAGATATTTATATTGATAGTTATTGTCTATTAAATATATTATTTTCTGAATTAAATTATTTTTTTATATGAGATAATTTTAGTAATTAATTTAACTTATAAATTAAATAAAGTTATGTAATTTATAGGGTTAATATAATATTTAGGTTTAATAAAAATATTTTAACTAGTATTAATAGATAATAAGAAATTAAAAAGTTAGGTTAGATTTAAAAAAATACTTTTAATTAATTGTTTATTAAATATACATTTATTTAGTAAATTAAGCAAGTTTATAAATTTAATGATAAAATTAATATTTATTGATAATTGTCATTAATTAAAATTAAAAGGGGGATGTTATTTAATTATTATATATTTATTGGTTGAGGGGAAATCTAATAATTAGAAAAATTATTTTTAATATAATAAGAAGTATATTTTGAATTAATTTAGATAAGATAAATTAATTTTAATGAGTAAAGAGACACTAGTATGGTTAATGTTATTGGGTTTAAATATATAGGTTGTCATGAATATTGGTTTTAATTAATTTTTTAGTTTTATTTTTAAATGAATATGAATAGTTTTATGATATAGGTTTTTAAATAAGTTATTTTAATTTTTATTTATTAGGTGTGTAATTTAGGTAATAATTTTAAAAAAGAGTTAATTAAAAGGTTATTATTTTTGTTGTTTAATTATTAATAATGTTTAATTTTATTGAATTTATATATTTAAGGTTTTGTTTTATTAAAATTTTTAATTTAGTTATTTGCTTATAATATTTAATTTTTTATTTAATTTGATTTATTTATTATTATTTAATTTTAAAAATTTATTTAATTCAATTAGTTTTAATAAAATTTTTTATGGGGTAGAAAGGGGGAATTAGAAGTTATTTTAGTTGTTTGAAACTAATTTATAGGTGGACATGTAAATATAATTAGATTAATTATGTTGTGGAATCAATTTAATGACTGCTTGTAAAAATTTTATGAATATTATTATTTTGGGAGGGGTTAATTGAAATAAGATGGAATTTAAAATTTTTTAGATATTGTGAAGAAGTCCATTAAAATTTTGAATTTTGATGTAAAAATTGTATTTAAATATATTTAGAAATTTCAATTTGTTTTTATTTTATTCCAATTCAATATTTATATTGTGAAATAATTTTTTTTGATAATAAATGAAAGAAGAAAATTATAAAAGATTAAAAGTTTTAAAAGGTTTTTAAATTTTTGAGTAATTTTACTTAAAAGTTCTTAATAAATTTAAATTTAAAAAGTAGAATAAAATTAAAAATTTATTTTTGGTTGGGAAAGTTATTGGTTAATTCTTTAAAATTAAATTACTAATTTTAAGAATAAATAGAAAATTAATATAAATTTTAAAAATTTAAATTAATATTCAATATAATAAAATTAATTATAAGATTTTAAACAAAATTTTTAAAATTATAATATTATAATAATTAGCATTTTTACATTTTTTTTTAGTTTTTTATTATAAATTTAATAAATTTTAGTAAAATTAAATATTAAAAATTAAATAAATATTAAATAAAGTATTTTTTTTTATAATTATAAATATATATTTATATTTTAAATTTAATTAATTTAATATTTTAATATAAATGTTGATATCTTCCAAAATAAAAGGGATTGGGTGAAGTAGAATGGAATTTTAAATTTTTTTAAATATTGTAAAGAAGGAATTTTAAATTTTAATATAAAATTTGTATCCAAAATTATTCTAAAATCTTTATATATATCTCTCTCTCTTTCTATTTTGTCCAGATCAATATTTTCATCGCAAAATGATTTTTTTGGGGGTTAAGTAAAGAATAAAGAGTACAAAAAATTTTTAAAAATGAAAAATTTCAAAAAATTTCTAAAATTTAAATAATTTTATATCTAATTTTTTAACAAAATCAAATCTAAAAAATTAAAATTAAGTCAAAAAATTTATTTTTCTTTGAAGAAAATACTATCAAAATTTCCAAAATTTAATCTCAGATTTAAAAAATGAATAAAAAATTAACATAAATTATTAATTAAAAAAATTTAAATTGATATTTAATATAATAAAATTAATAATAAAATTTAAGACAAAAATTTTTAAAATTACAATACTATAATAATTAACATTTTTTTTTATTATTATAAATCTTATAAATTTAGTAAAATTAAATTAAAAAATTAAAATAAATTTTAAATAAAACATTTTTTTTTTAAGAATATGTGTATATTAAATATATTTAATTTAATATTTAATTATTAATATAAGAATAAAATAAATTTTAAATAAATTATTTATTTTTATTTTTATATATATTTTAAATTTTTTATTTTTTAGGTCTAAATTTGTCAAAGGTTTAAATATAAAGTTGTTTAAATTTTAGAAATTTTTTAAAATTTTAAATTTTTAAAAATTTTTTATACCCTTTTTTCCTTTACCAACCCCCAAAAAAATTATTTTGCGATGAAAATATTGATTCGGATGAAATAGGCATATATAAAGACTTTTAGAATATTTTTGAATACAAATTTTATATTAAAATTTTAAATGTCTTCTTCACAGTATTTAAAAAAATTTAAAATCCTATTCTATTTCAACCAATTTCTTTTATTTTAAGAGATATTAACATTTTACATTAAATGTTAAATTAATTAAATTTTGAATATAAATATATATTTATAATCACAAAAAAATATTTTATTTAAAATTTATTTTATTTTTGATATTTAATTTTATTAAAATTTATTAAATTTATAATAAAACTCTAAAAAAAAATAAAAGAACGCTAATTATTACAATAATATAATTTTAAAAATTTTTGTTTTAAATTTTGTAATTAATTTTATTATATTGAATATTAATTTAAATTTTTTAAATTTATAATTTATGTTAATTTTTTATTTATTTTTTAAATTTGAAGTTAAATTTTGGAAATTTTGATAGTAATTTTTTAAAAAAAATAAATTTTTTGATTTAATTTTATTTTTCAGTTCTAATTCTGTTAAAGATCTAAATATAAAGTTGTTTAAATTTTAGAAATTTTTTAAAATTTTTAATTTTTAAAAATTTTATTTTTTTTTCTATTTATTTTCTAGAAAAATCATTTTACTAACTATGAAAGGATTGATTTGGATAAAATAAGAATATATAGAGATTTTTAGAATATTTTTAAATACAAATTTTATATTAAAATTTTAAATGTTTTTTTATATTATCTAAAAATTTAAAATTTTATTTTAATTAATTCTTTTTTATTTAAAGGAGAAGGGCATTAATATTTTACATTAAATATTTAGTTAATTAGATTTAAAATATAGGCGTATACTTGTAATTATAAAAAATATTTTATTTTAGGATTATTTTATTGTTAACTTAATGAAAATTTATTTAATTTATTGTAAAAAACTAAAAAAAATAAAAGTGTGTTAATTATTATAATATTACAATTTAAAAAGGGTTTGTCATAAAGCTTGTATTTAATTTTATTGAATATGGTCTTAACTTAAATTTTTTAAATTGGGTATAATATATAATTTTTTATTTATTTTTTAAATTTGAGGTTAAATTTTGGAATATTTGACAGTAAATTATTTAAATAAAATAAATTTTTTAGTTTTTTTTAGTTTTAATTTTGTTAGAGGTTTTATATAAAGTTATTTAAAATTTAGATTTTTTTTAAAGTTTTAAATTTTTTATAATTTTTAATTTTTCAAATTTTTTTATGGATTTTTTATTTATTTTAAAAAAAATTATTTTGTAAATAAAAATATTGATTTGGATAAAATAGGTATATAAAGATTTTTAAATATCTTTAATTGTAATTTTTATATTTAGATTTTAAATTTGTAATAATTTTAAAAAATTTAAAATTTTATTTTATTTTAGTTATTTTTTTGGATATTTATGTTTATATTTTATATCGGGTGTTTAATTAATAGTATTTAAAATATAATTATATGTTTTTAGTTATAAAAAAAATATTTTGTTTAAAATTTGTTTTATTTTCAATATTTAATTTTATTAAAATTTATTTAGTTTACAATATAATTTTGAATAAATGAAAGAGTATTTAATTATTAAAATGTTATTAATTTAAAAAATTTTGTTTTAAATTTAATAATCAATTATATTGAATTAAATTTAAACAGTTCAAATTGATAGTGTATGAAAATTTTTATTCATTTTTTAAATTTGAGGTTTAATATATTTTATATAATTATAATTTTAAAAATTCTTGATTTTAAGGTATAAAATTAATTTTATTATATTTAATTCAAATATTTTAAATTGATAATATATGTTAATTTTAATTTATTTTTAAAAATTAAATTTTATTTAAGAAAATTTTAATATTAGGTTTTAAAAAAAAATAGTTTATTCAAATTTTATTTTTTGAGGTCATAACCATTAAAATTTTTATATTAAGATGTTTAAAATTTCGAAGTTTTTTAAAATTTTTGGGGGAAGGGGGCGGGGGTTTTATTTTTAAAAAATTATTTTGGGGCAAAAATATTAATTTGAGTGAGATGTGTGTGAATTGGAGTATTTTTTTTTTTAAAGAATTTGTAAAATTTATATGTTTTAGTTTATTATAAAATTTATTTTCAAAAAAATTAAAAATTTTTGTAATTATTATATTGTTTAGAAAGGTTTGTTTTTTTTGTAAAAATATTTAGTATGGGGGGGGGTTAAAATAATTTTTTTAATTTAAATTAAATTTAAAATTGTATTAATAGTATTAATAATTTAGTTTGTATTATTTAATTTCATTTTATTTTTATAATTATTATAAATTTATATAATAAAATATAAATATGGTATTAAATTTTTTTTAGGTTATAGATATATTAAGATTTTTATAAAGATTAATAATAATTAAAGAAAAAATTAATTTTTATGTTATTAAATTATTTCTAGTTTAGTTTTTATTGTTAATTTAAATTATATTTAATTATTTAGATGAAAAATTTATTTAAATAATAAGTTTTTAGATTTTAGATTTAAAAATATAATAATTAATTTTATTAAATTAAAAAATTTTAATTTTTAGTAATATTAATAACTTATAAATTAAAATTGTGCCAGCAATTGCGGTTAAACAATTTATAAAAATAAAAATTATTAAATTTTAAATATAAAAATAGAATATTAGATTTAAAATAATTATTTAAATTATTAGGTAAAATAGAAAATTTAAATTTAAGTATTATTAATTAAATTTTTAAAGTTTTTTAAGGTTGATTGTAGACTAGGATTAGATACCCTATTATTCAAATTAAATATTATAGATAAATTTAATTAGTAAATAAAAAAATTTAAAATTAAAGGATTTGACGGTATTTAAATCAATTTAGAGGAATTTGTTTGGTAATTGATATTCCACAATTTATTTAACTTACAATGAAATAAAATTTATATATCGTTGTTATAAAAATATTTATAAAAAAAATAATATTTTAAAAGTTAAAATTAAAATTATATCAAATCAAGATATAATTTATTTGTAAGTACTTAATGAATTACAATAATAAAAATTGTTTTAATTATTAATTTAAATAATGAAAGGTTTAGTATTAATTGGATTTAATTGTAATTATTAAATATTTTTTTTTAATGATTTTTGTTTTTAAATATGTACATATTGCCCGTCACTCTTATTAGTTTAATTTAAATAGTTAAGATAAGTCGTAACAAAGTAGAGATATTGGAAAATGTTTCTAGATAGAAAATTAAATGAATTAGTTTTAATTGTTTTCAAATTAAAGTTAATTATTTAACATTTTATTTACAATAAAATTTTTAATTGTGAAATTCAATTATAATTTGAAAAAATTAAATATAAAAGATTAATTTTTATTTTTTGATATTTAAATTTATATTTAGGAATTTTGAATTATATTATTTTTAAAATATTAATAAAAATTAGATAAATTATATAAAATATTAATTACTTAGTAATTAAGATAAAAAGTAAGATTTAGTTTATAGTTTAATAGTAAAGTGATTGAAATTTTAAAATTAGTTAAAAATAAAAATTTTTAAAAGTAAAATTAATTTTTTGTATCTTGTGTATCAGAGTTTAAAAATTTAAAATAATTATATATTAATTTCTCGAAAAAATAAGATCTAAGAATTTAATATTGTTAATGTAAAATAATTATAAATAATAAATTTTTAGAAATGAAATGTTTTCGTTTTTTTTTATATCTAGTTTTAAAAGAAAAATTTTTAATATGATTTATATTTTTATTGTTTAAAATAATATTTAGTTATGTGATAAAATAAAAATAATTAATTTTTATTAAGAAAATTAATTGATTTATTGAAAATTAAGTATAATTAGTTAAAAGTAGGGATAAGCTTATTTTTAAAAATTTAAATAAAAATTAGAGATTTATAATAAAATTATAGTATTAGAATTTTAAATTAAGTTAAAGTTTGTAATTAAATTATTTATTTATAAAATTAATTTTTTAATAATGATTAAAAATTTATTTTAAAATAATTTATAATAAAATTAAAATTAGTTAAAATGTTAAAATTAGTATAAATTTAAATATTTTTTTTAAAAAAAGTATTTTAAAATTAAAATAATGAATTCGGCAAAGATTTTATTTTTTAAATAATTAATAATTCATCTGTTTAACAAAAACATAGTTTTTTGTTTTAAATTTAAAATTTAATCTGCCCACTGAAAATTATTTTTAAAGGGCTGCAGAAATTTAACTGTACAAAGGTAGCATAATAATTTGTTTCTTAATTGGAAACTTGAATGAATGATTGGATGAGATTTAAGCTTTATTATTTTAAATTTTATAATTTAATTTTTTAATAAAAAAGTTAAAATAAAAAAAAAAGACGAGAAGACCCTTTAGAGTTTGATTTTATTTTTTAAATTATTTATTCTATTTAATAAAATAAATTATAAAATTTATTAAAATTTAAAATTTAATTGGGGTGATTGATAAATTGGAGGCAACTTTATTAAAAAATTTTAATTAATTTTATTATAAGAAATTTTTTTTTATTAAAATTATTTAGTTTTATGGCAATTAGAATAAATTACCTAAGGGATAACAGCGTTATTTTTAATTTAAGATCTTATTAAATTGAAAGAGTGCGACCTCGATGTTGGATTAAGATAAATTTTAAATGGAAAGATTTAAATATTTAGTCTGTTCGACTATTAAAATCTTACATGATCTGAGTTCAAACCGGTGTGAGCCAGGTTGGTTTCTATCTTTTTTGGGTTTAATAATTTTTAGTACGAAAGGATTTTAATTATTTTAAAATTTTAAAAAATTATATTAAATAAATTTTAGTTTTTGAAAGTAGAAGTAAATTTATAATTATTATAAAGGAAAAATTTAATTTGTTATTTTGGCAGAATTTATGCAATGAGTTTAGAATTCATGGATATATAATTTAAAATATATAAATAATATATTCAATTTAATGAAATTTTAATTTTAATATTAAATATAATTATTTTAATAGTTGGAGTTTTAATTAGAGTTGCTTTTTTAACTTTAATAGAACGAAAAGTTTTGGGCTATATTCAATTTCGTAAAGGTCCTAATAAGGTAGGAATTATTGGGGTTGTTCAACCTTTTAGAGATGCAATCAAATTATTTAGTAAAGAATTTTTTATCCCATTAAAATCTAATTATTTATATTTTTTGATATCTCCTATTTTTAGATTAAGACTGTCTTTATTTATTTGAATAATTATCCCCTATTTAGAGGGATTAAATTTTTTAGGATTAGGGGTTTTACTATTTTTGTGTTGTTTAAGATTTGGGGTATATATAGTTATATTATCTGGATGATCTTCTAATTCTAATTTTGCTATATTAGGTGCAATTCGTGCTATTGCTCAGACTATTTCATATGAAGTAAGATTAATTTTTCTTTTTTTGTGTGTAATTTTTTTAATTTTGTGTTTTAATTTAATAGAGTTTAAATTTTATCAGGAATATGTTAGGTTTTGAGTTTTATTGATACCGATTGCTATAGGGGTTTTTGTTTCTATATTAGCTGAATGTAATCGTACTCCTTTTGATTTTGCTGAGGGGGAAAGAGAATTAGTATCTGGATTTAATGTAGAATATGTGGGAAGAGAATTTGCTTTTATTTTTCTTTCTGAGTATAGAATAATTCTATTTATAAGATTGATTTTTGTAATTAAATTTTGAGGGGGTATTAGATTAATAAGATTGTTTTTTGTAAAGGTTATATTTATTAGATTTTTATTTATTTGGGTTCGGGGGATTTTACCTCGATATCGTTATGATAAGTTAATGTTTTTAACTTGAAAAATTTATTTACCTTTTTCTTTAAATTTTTTATTATTAATTTTAATAGGTTTAAGATTAAATTGAAACTTTTTTAGTAAATTAATAGAAATTTAATTTTCTTTTTTAAGTTTTCAAAACAAATACTTTAATATAAGTTAATTAATTAGGGAGTTACTCCTTTAATTTATTTAAAATTTTTTTGTCACATTAAGTTTAATAATGGGTTAATAAGAAAATAAGAAAAATAAATAATTGTAAAAATTATTCCAATATTGACAAAAGGATAATCAATAGATTTAGATCCAATTCATGTTAAAATAAAGAATGTAACAATGAAAAGTCAAAATAGAATTTTATTAGTGTAATAGAATATATTTCCTTGAATTATTTTATTGAATAAGAAAGGACATAAGAATAGAATAATAATAGACGAGAATAGTGCTAAAACTCCTCCTAGTTTATTAGGAATTGATCGGAGAATAGTGTAAGCGAATAAGAAGTATCATTCTGGTTGAATATGAGGAGGAGTAGATAGAGGGTTAGCTAAAGTGAAATTATCAGGGTCTATTAAATTAAATGGGTAGATTAATGAGAAATTAATTAAAATAAATAATAAAATTATTATCCCTAAGAAGTCTTTAATTGTAAATAATGGGTGAAAAGGAATCTTATCTATAGATTTTTTAATGGAAAGAGGGTTATTGGATCCTGTTTGATGAAGGTAAAAAATATGAATAATAACTATTATGAGAATAATAAAAGGTAAGATGAAATGGAATGAAAAAAATCGGTTTAAAGTTACATTATTAATTGAGAATCCTCCTCAAATTCATTGAACTAAATCGGTTCCAATATAAGGGAGTGCTGATAAAAGATTAGTAATTACAGTAGCACCTCAAAATGATATTTGTCCTCAGGGAAGTACATACCCTATAAAAGCAGTTATTATAGTTAATAAAAAAATAATAATCCCAATTCTTCAAGTGTGAATAAATATAAAAGATTCATAATAAATATTTCGTCCAATATGTAAGTAGAGACAAATAAAGAATATAGAAGCTCCATTAGAGTGAATTACTCGATAGAGTCACCCATAGTTTACGTTTCGTCTAATATGGATAATACTTTCAAAAGCTAAATTAATATTTGAACAGTAATGAATAGATAGGAATAACCCTGTGAAAATTTGAATTATTAAACAAATTCCTAATAAAGATCCAAAATTTCATCAAAAGGAAATATTGGAAGGAGAAGGTAGTTTAACTAAGGAAGAAAAAAAAATATTTAAAATAGGGTTTATTTTTGAGATTTTCATTTTTAGGAGGAGGCTCGTAATGGCCCAAAATTATAATAAGATAGTGAAGTAACTATAAATAAAGTAATAAGAAGATAAAATATTAGTAGGAATGAAATTAAAAGAGTAAAATTGTTGTAAATTTTATGAATTCTAATTAGATTTTCATTATTTATTAAAAAATTTGGTGAATTTATTAATTGATATGATTTATTTGATATTCAGAAAAAAAAATATATTAAAATAATGGGGAGTCTCGATAGCAGGATTTTAACATTTAATTTTACAATTTCGTTAGAAGAAATTGAACATATATAGAGAAATAAAATTAGCATTCCTCCTAATATAATTAAATAAAGAATGTAAGAAATTCAGTAAAGGTTTAAATTAAAATTTATGATTAAACTAAATATTAATGTTTGACTAATGATTATTAGGGCTAGTCTTAAGGGGGTTTTAATAAATAATAAAAAAAAATTAATTAGTAAGGTAATATAAAAAAAAATAATTTTTATGATATCAATTAATAGTTTATATATAAAATAGTAATTTTGGAGATTACAGATATTTAGTTGAATTTAATTGAAGTTTTTAAAGAAAATTTCTTATTTTTGAATTACAAAATCAATATTTTTTATTAAATTATAAAAACTTGTGTAAGTTCTTAGGTATAATAATAGGTGATTAATTAAATTATTTTATAAAATGACCAATTAAATTTAGAGTAATTTTTTTATTATTAAAATTAATTTTTAAATTTTAAAATTAGTAAATGGTAAGAATTTATAAATATTTAAGTTAGAGTGGTTGGTTAAAGGTTTATAAAAAGGGAGGATTAAAATTTGTTTAATTTAATATTTTTATAATGTGTTAGTGTTAATTATTTTTTTTTATTAATGTAAAAATTAATTTTTGAAATATAATATTTAAAATGCATTTATTTTTAGACATTTATAAGAAAATAGTGAGTTAATTTGTATGGAAATGAGTGAGTAATGATTTTATGGTGGGTAATAAATAAATAAAAGTTTTTACTTAATAAGTGAATATAGTTTATTTGTGTTAGAAAATTATTTTATAAAGCCTACTTACAATATTTAAATAACTTAAAGTTTAGAGTATTATATTGAAGATATAAGAGTGATTTGTAAAATCTTTAAATAAAAGGCTAGGGGTATTATATAGTAAGTTATAAGTTTTTTTGGTTTTAAAGAATAATAATTTTTTAAATTTAATTTGTATAAAAATTTATTTATTATAAATTTTAAAGTAAATATTTTTTCAATGAAAATGAAATGTTTTTAGTTAAACTATTATAATTATGTTACTATTGTTGTTTTTAAATTAATAATAGTTAATTAATTTAAAATTTGTATTTTATTTAAATTTATTTTTAATTGGAAATATTTATTATTTCTTTATAATCATTAACAGTGATTAACCTCATCTATTGGTTTCAATTAAAAATAAGGGAAAACTTTCCTATGTTTAAGTCGAAATTAAATTTAATTTTTGTATTAATTCTTATTTAGTTAAGAAAATTTAAAGTTGTTTGTATATTATAAAAATTAATTAAAATTATTTATTTGATTTCAATTAAATAAATTTTAAGATTAATTGAGAATAAAGTCAATATATATTAAATGCAAATTAATTATTTTTTAAATTAAATTATAATCCTAGAATTTTCAGTTTATAAGATTTAAAGACCATTCATAAAAGATTCCAATGATAAGAATTACTATAAAAAGAGTTGAAGAAATATATCAATATATTTTATTATTGATTTTAAATGATAGAATTATAGGTAAGATAATTGAGATTTCAACATCAAAAATTAGAAAAATAATAGTAATAATAAAAAAGTGAATTGAAAAGGGGGTGCGAGTAAATGATTTAGGGTCAAACCCACATTCAAAAGGAGAAAATTTTTCTCGGTCAAAAATTTTTTTTTTTGAGATGATAATAGAGAATAATATCAGGCAAGTTAAAATTATTAAAATTAAAATAAATATTAAAGAAAGAATAATGATTATTTATATTATCGAAGAAGATAAACACTTTAATTGGAAGTTAAATATACTTTTTATATTATATAAATAATAATTTTATTTGTTAGAAATTTAAAATTAGTAAATGTATATTATAAATAATTTTTGTTATTTATGGTTGATTAATAAAAAAGAAATTTGTTTGGTTAATAAAATTGTATGTTTTGTATAGATAAATAAGGTAGAAGTTAATTATTTTAATGGATTTCTGATGTGTAAAGAATTCTTAAGATTGTAAAAACATAAGATTGAATAAATCTTACTATTAATTCAAGTGATAATAGAAGGAATTCAACTCTGATTAATAAAATTAAAAATAGGGATGGAATAATTATACCATTTTGTCTTAGTAAGGTTACTAATAAATGCCCTGCAATTATATTAGCTGTTAAACGTACAGCTAGGGTTCCTGGTCGAATAATATTCCTGATTGTTTCAATAAGGACTATAAAAGGTATTAAAATAGGAGGGGTTCCGTTTGGAATTAGATGAATAAATATATTTTGGGTCTTTATAATTCATCCATAAAATATTAGTGAAAGTCAGATTGGTAGGGAAAAGGTTAAATTAAATAATAAATGGGTAGAAGAAGTAAAAATATAGGGGTAAAGACCTAAAAAATTATTAAATAGGATTATAAAGAAAACAGAAATGAAGAATAAAGAGATTCCTTGGAAATGATTATTATTTAATAAGTTATTTATCTCATTTTTTAAAAATTTTAGAATTAAATTTATTACTATAAGTGAACGATTAGGGATTAATCAGTATAAAAGGGGTGTAAATATAAATAAAAGTAAAGATCTTAGTCAATTTAATTGGAAAGGTAATAAGGAAGAAAGAGGGTCAAAAATAGAAAATAAGTTATTTATCATTTTCAGGCAATTTTATTAATTAAAAAAATATTTTTTTTATTTGAATGTATTTTATTAAATTTAATTTTTCTAAAAAAGAAAAAAGAGTTATAAATAATAAAGATTATGATAAAAAAATATATTAGAAATAATCAATTAATAGGTATTATTTGAGGGATAAAAGATTATTTATTTTAGTTAAATTACTTAAATTTGACAAATTTATATTATTTGGTTTATTAACTAAATCTTTTTGGAGAGTCGTATATATTGTCAAATTAATTTTAAAATTAAATTAATATTTTATTTTTTTTTTAATTTTGGAGTTCTATTGATTTTAAGATTTAAAGATAAGGGTCTTTAAAATTAATTTTGAAAATTAATAGTTTTTTTAACTTAAAATCTTAAAATATTATAAATATAAATAATATTAGTGAGATAGAAAATAATGAAAGAAATAGAGATAATCAAATTTTGATTTTATAGTTGATTTTATAATTTAAATTATTAATTCATTTGATTTCAATTTTATTTAAGAAAATGATTGGGTAGAATAATTGGATATAATAATATAAATTAATTAAAGAAAATATAATTACAATAAGAATAAAAAAATTATTTAATTGAATGAAAAGAAAGGAAATTATTCATTTTCCTAAAAATCCTAAGAATGGGGGGAGTCCTGCAAGGGATAATAGGGAAATTATTAATGAAAAGGTTAAAAGATTTTTAGTTTTAAAAATAAATAATTGATTTAAATTATTTAAATTTATTAAATGAAATATAAAAATTAGATTTAGTAATAAAATAGAATAAATTACTATAAATATAAAAAATAAAATTTCGTTAATTATTAAAGATCTTAATATTCAACTAAAATTATAAATAGAGGAATATGTAATAATTTTTCGTGTGTTAGTCACATTTAGACCCCCAATACTTCCAAAAAAACAATTTAAAATGATTATTAAGAGTATTAATTTATTATTTATATAATAAGTAATTAAGATTAACAATGGGATTTTTTGAATTGTAAAGAAAATAAATAGTGTCTTTCATTTTATTGCGTCTACTAAGTTGATTATTCAAAAGTGGAAAGGGGCTCTTCCTACTTTAAATAATAAGCTAATTAAAATTAAAATTTCACTAACGTTATTTAGATTAAAAAAGATATTTCAAGAATAATTTAAGTTTAATAAAAAAATAAAAAATATTAAATTAATAGAAGAGATAGACTGGATTATAAAATATTTGATTGATATCTCATTTGAAATAATATTATTTTTATTATATACAAAAGTAAGAAAAGAAAGGGTATTAATTTCTAGGCCTATTCAGGTTAATAGTCATGAGTTAGAAGAAATTGAAATTAAATTTCTAAAAATTATTAAAGAAAAAAATAAAATTTTAGAATAATTAATTAAAAAAAAAAGAATTATTCTTTATAAATGAAGTATGAATTCATTAGCTTAGACTTAGCTTATTTTTTTTTAGTAGTTGAGATTAATTTAAATTAATAAAATTATTGTTATTAATTAAGTTTATATTTTTTAGGGGATACATATTATTTTTAAAATTATATTTTAAAGGTAAGTAGAAAATTTAAGTAATAGTTTTTGAGATCCGTTTTTAATTGAAAATTTATAATTTAAAATAAAAATATTGATTCTAAAAGTATATATTATAATATTTATTTAAAATTTAATTTTTATGAATTGAGGGTATTTATTATTTATTTGTTTAAATTAATTATTTTAAAATTAATGAAATTATAAAATTAAAATTATTTAATTTAATAGTTTAGTTATTTATGACAATAATTATTTTTTATTATGAAAATAAAAATTTTTAATTATTAAATTTTAATAAAAGTTATTATTATAATAGGGGGATTCAATACTTTTGAATTAGAAAAATAAAAGACAAATGATTATATATTTAGGATTGTTTATAGTTTTATTTTTATCTGGCAATTTAATTTTTATTTTAAATCGCAAACATTTTTTAAATATTTTATTAATTTTGGAATATTTAATATTAGTTTTATTAATAATATTATCTTTAATTGTTGTAAATTTAATAAATGAAGATTATTGTTTAATGTTATTTATAATTTTAATAGTAAGAGAAGGAGTACTGGGTCTTTCTATTTTAGTTAGATTAGTTCGTTTGATAGGTAATGATTATTTCCAAATTTTTAATACAATAAGATGCTAAAATATTTATTTTTTATTTTAAGGTTAATATTAATTTGTTTTAATTATTGAATAGTAATTTTTTCTATACTTATTTTTTTTCTTTTATTTTCATTAAGAAGAATAAATTTATTTTTAATTAATAATGTAATTAGATGATTGGGGATAGATGTTTTAAGAATATCTATGATTTTTTTGACTGTATGAATTTGTTTTTTAATATTATTAACAAGAATAGAAATTTTTAAAAAAAATAATTTTTTTTGTTTTTATATAATTAATTTTATGTTATTATTTTTATTTTTAGTTTTAACTTTTATTTCTATGGATCTTTTTATTTTTTATTTTTTTTTTGAAAGAAGAATATTGCCTGTTTTATTTTTAATTGTAGGATGGGGGTATCAGCCTGAGCGTATTCAAGCAGGGGTTTATTTAATTTTCTATACTTTATTTGCTTCACTTCCTTTGATAATAAGAATTTTTTTTATTTTTAAAAATAACTATTCGATATTTTTTTGGTTTAATTTATCGATTTATAGAGGAATTTTATATTTATTTATAATTTTATCTTTTTTAGTTAAAATACCGATATATTTTGTTCACTTATGGTTACCAAAGGCCCACGTAGAAGGTCCCGTAACAGGATCAATAATTTTAGCTGGAGTAATGTTGAAGTTAGGGGGGTATGGGTTAATGCGAGTTATAAGATACTTAATTTCTTTAAGTTTAAAATTTAATATTTGATGAATTGTTATCTCTTTAATTGGAGGTGTTTATGTAAGAGTTATATGTTTACATTTAATGGATTTAAAATTATTAATTGCTTATTCTTCTGTAGTTCATATGTCTTTAGTTATTGGGGGGATTATAACGTTAAATTATTTTGGTTTTACAGGGAGGTTAGGGTTGATAGTGGGGCATGGGTTATGTTCATCAGGATTATTTTATTTAATTAATTTAATTTATGAGCGAGTAGGTAGGCGAAGTTTAATAATTATTAAAGGGATAATTAATTTATTACCTAGATTAACAATGTGATGATTTTTAATATTAAGATCAAATATTGCTGCCCCTCCTTCTTTAAATTTATTAGGGGAGATTAGCTTATTTATTAGAATTTTAATATGGTCTAAAATAAGAATAGTTTTAATTATGCTAATTTCTTTTTTTAGAGCTTGCTACAGAATTTATGTTTTTAGGTTTAGACAACATGGAATAATTCTAAAAAGTTTATATTTTTTAAAAATAATTAATTCTCGGGAAAATTTAATTTTACTTTTACATTGAGTCCCTTTAAATTTATTAATTTTAAAAGTTGATTATTTTTATTTTTGGTTATAAGGAGGTTTTTATTTAATATTCAAATATTTTTATAGAAAATAATTAGTTATATTTACTTATTTAAATAATTTAATTAAAATATTGATTTGTGGAATCAAAATTGTCTAGAAACTCAGACTTTAAATTATATATTTTAAGAGTAACATTTGTAGGATTTCTATAATTATATTATTTTTTTTAAGTATGACTGGAGGAGTATTAGCTATTGTTTTAGTGAGGTTAGGAGTTAGTTATTTTATTGAAATTGAGTTAATATCAATTAATTCTATAATAATTGTTTTAACTTTTTATATTGATTGGATATCCTTATGTTTTTTTTTTGTTGTTACTTTGATTTCTTCAATAGTAATTTATTATAGTAAAAGATATATAGCAGGGGATTTATTCATCAAACGATTTATCATATTAATTTTGTTATTTGTATTTTCAATAATTTTGTTAATTTTTAGATTAAATTTGATTTCTTTGCTATTAGGGTGAGATGGGTTAGGGTTAATTTCTTTTTGTTTAGTGATTTATTATCAAAATGTAAAGAGGTTTAATTCAGGAATATTAACTATTTTAAGTAATCGATTAGGGGATATTTTTATTTTAATAGCTATTGTTTGAATAATTGATAGAGGAAGATGAAATTTTATAGTTTATAGGAAAATTACAAGAGAAGACTCTTATTATTTTTTTTTAATAGGATTGATTATTTTGGCGGCTATAACTAAAAGAGCCCAAATTCCTTTTTCTGCATGGTTACCTGCTGCTATAGCAGCTCCTACCCCTGTATCAGCTTTAGTTCATTCGTCAACTTTAGTGACAGCAGGGGTATATTTGTTAATTCGATTTATACCATTAGGCAGAGGTGAGAGGACTATAATTAAAATTTTATTAGTTATTAGAAGATTGACTATACTAATGGCTGGAATTAGAGCTAATTTTGAATTTGATTTAAAAAAAATTATTGCTCTTTCTACTTTAAGACAATTAGGTTTAATAATTTCTATTTTTTGTTTAGGGTTTAAAAACTTAGCTTTTTTTCATTTATGCACTCATGCTATGTTTAAATCTTTATTATTTATATGTGCTGGGATGATTATTCATAATCTGAAAAATAATCAGGATATTCGAAAAATAGGAGGGATAGGAAATTTTTTCCCTTTGGTCTTTATAAATTTAAATATTTCAAATTTAGCTTTATGTGGTATACCTTTTTTAGCTGGATTTTACTCTAAGGATTTAATTTTAGAGAGTGTTTTATTCTCTAATTTTAATTTATTAGTTTTTTTTTTATTTTTTTTTTCTATTGGATTAACAGTTTCTTATTCTCTTCGATTAGTTGTAATGGGATTTATAAGAGAGTGGAAATTAAATGTTTTAATAAATTTAATTGATAAGGATTCAGTAATAATTAAAAGAATAGTAATTTTAATAATAATATCAATTTTTTGTGGGAGGATGCTAATATGAATTATTTTACCAGATATTTTTTTTATTTATTTGGTAGGTAGTTTTAAATTTATAGTTTTATTTTTTTTATTTTTAGGGGGTGTTTTAGGTAGAGGTATCTTACAATTGAATACTTTAGTTTCTTATAGAGAAATAATATTTAAAAAGATTTATTTTTTAAGAGTAATATGATTTATACCTAGTTTATCTGTTTTTGGGTTAAATTATAGAATTTTATTTATAAGATTAAAGATAGATAAATTAATAGATTTAGGATGGTTTGAGAAGTTAGGAAGAATAAATTTATATAGATATTTAATTAATATGAGTAAAATAAATTATTTTTTACAAATTAATTTTTTTAAGTTATTTTTTTTCTTCTTTTTTTTTATTATTTCTTTTTTTTTTTTATATTTATATTTAATTAATTTATTTTAATAATATTATATTAGATTATAAGGTTATATAAGGAATTTAGTTTTAAATAAGTAAAAAATTTAGAATTACTGTTTAATATTTTAGGGGGTATTTATAAGTATATTTATAATAATTATCAATAATTTAAGAAATGAAGTTTAATATTATTTAATTCAGTAATGATTTAAGTTTGTTGGTAGAGGTCACTTTTATATTATTAGTCATTTAATTAGGGGTGTAAATATTTTTATTTTTTAATTTAATTAATTTCATAGGGTAAGTAAATAGTTTATTAATTAAATTAGAAATAAATATATATATATATTATAATAATAATTTTTAAATGAAATATTTTTAGTAATTTTAATAAATGAAATATTAATGAATTAAATCACTATATTTTAAATTAGAAGTTTAAATTTGCATATTTCTGGTTAAATAATTTTTTTTAAAAATTTATATTATAATAATTAAATGTTAGTTTTGAAAGATTAATTAGGTAATTATTATTTAGTTAGGAAAAATAAATTTTTATTTTTATTTATATTTGGTTTTAAAAATTAAAAATATCTTGTTAAGGGGGAGGGGTAAGAAGGCATTAATTTAATAGGTAATTATTGATTTAAATAATTATTAGTTTTATTTTGATCATCAATATATAAAAGTGAATAAGAAAATTCAAACTACGTCAACAAAATGTCAATATCAAGAAGCTGCTTCGAATCCAAAATGATGAGTTATTGAGAAATGATTAACTATAATACGGTATAAACATGTAATAAGAAAAATAGTTCCAATTAATACGTGAATACCATGGAATCCTGTGGCAATAAAGAAGGTAGCTCCATAAATTCTATCTGCGATAGTAAAAGGAGCTTTTTTATATTCATATAATTGAATTGTTGTAAAATAAATTCCTAAGAGAATAGTAAATAATGTTCCTTGAAATGTTTCTTTATATTTATTTTCAAGCATTCTATGATGGGCTCAAGTAATGGAAACCCCTGAGATTAATAAAATTATAGTATTGAGGAAAGGAATTTGAAATGGATTGAAAGGTTGAATATTTAAAGGAGGTCATAGGGATCCTAATTCAATATTAGGAGATAATCTTCTATGAAAAAATGTTCAAAAAAATGAAATAAAAAAAAAAATTTCTGAGACAATAAAAAGAATTATGCCTCATCGTATATTTTTATTAACTTTAATTGTATGGAATCCTTGGAAAGTCCTTTCTCGAATAATGTCTCGTCATCATTGAATTATTGTTAAAATAATAATAGATATACCAATTAATATTAAGATATTAGGTTGGAAAGTTTTGAATCATTTAATTATTCTATATAAATAGATTATTCTACCTAAGGCCCCTGTTAAAGGTCAAGGTCTGTAATTGACTAGATGAAAAGGATGATTATAATGGGATGTCATTTGTAAAGGTTATATATTTATTTTGTAAATTAAATATATTAAATTTTATGTTTTTGTTTTATGTATTTAGTATAAATTTTTATTATTAAATAGATACTTTTTAAGTTAAATAATAGTTTTTGTGTTAGTTTAATTATTTTGATTTAAAATTGAATTAGATATTTTTAAAATTAGGTATAAAAATTTTTTTATATAATTTATTTAATTATTTGATAATATATTTGTGTATTAATGTAGATTATATTTTAGTTTATCTTTTTTTTGATAAAGATTAATTTTGTAAATTTTTTTAAAAGTTAATTTAAAAAGATTAATAATTATTATTAATTTTTTTAGATGTGTAAATTTAATTTTAAATAAAAAAATGGCTATAAAAATCATTAGAAATAGTTGCTAATTATTATGATATGGTTTAAGAGACCTATACTTGCTTTAAGTTATCTAATGGTAAATATTAATTAATTTTATTTGTAAGACTTAATTCATTTAAAAAAAAAGTTTAAATTGATTCTTTCGAGACAAATTGGTATGAATCTGTGATTAGCCCCACAAATTTCTGAACATTGACCATAAAATAAACCAGGGCGATTAATAAATATATTGATTTGGTTTAAACGCCCAGGTATTGCATCAGCTTTAACTCCGATTGCTGGAATCGTTCAGGCATGAATGGTGTCAAAGGAAGAAATTAGTGATCGAATTTGTGTATTGAAGGGTAAAATTAGTCGATTATCTACATCTAATAGGCGAAATGTTGAATCAGCATGGGAATTAATTATATAAGAGTCAAATTCGATATTTTTAAAATCTGAGTATTCATAAGATCAATATCATTGATGTCCTATAATTTTAATTGATAGTTGAGGGTTATTAATATTGTCTATTAAGTATAATAAATGTAATGAAGGAAAAGCAATTATTAGTAGGAAGATTCTTGGAATAATTGTTCAAATTAATTCAATATTTTGATGTTCTATTAAATTTATATCATAATAATTATTTTTAATATTTGTTAAAATAAGGTAAAGAATTAAGATAGAAATTAGGGAAATAATAACTATTGAATTATCGTGAAAGAAAATAAGTTGTTCTATTAAAGGAGAAACTCTATTTTGTAAATTTAAATTAGATCAGGTAGCAATTTCTAATAAAAGATTAGAAAATCTTTATAGATGAAGCTTAAATTCATTACATTAATTCTGTCATATTAGAAGTTAGAAAAGTTTAAAGGAAGTTCGTTAAATCTATGTTCAAGAGGAGGTGTTTTTTGAATTCATTCAATAGAAGAATTTATATTTAAAGAAAAAATTATAAATTTTTTATTAATAAATCTCTCTCAAATTGTAAAAATTAAAATTATGATTCTAATTAAAGAAATTAATGATCCAATTGAAGAGATAATGTTTCAAGCTAGGAAAGAATCTGGATAATCAGAGTATCGGCGGGGTATCCCAGCTAATCCTAAAAAATGTTGAGGAAAAAATGTTATATTTACTCCTAGAAATATAGTAAGGAATTGAATTTTTAAATAAAAATTATTTAAAATTAATCCAGTAAATAATGGGAATCAGTGAATAAATCCTGCTATAATAGCAAAGACAGCTCCTATAGAGAGAACATAATGGAAATGTGCTACTACATAATAAGTATCATGAAGAACAATATCAATAGATGAGTTAGATAGGATAATACCTGTTAATCCTCCTACTGTAAAAAGAAAAATAAATCCAATAGTTCATGCAATAGAAAGATTTATTTTTAGGATTGCTCCATTTAAGTTGGCTAGTCATCTAAAAATTTTAATTCCTGTTGGAATTGCAATAATTATTGTAATTGATGTATAGTATGCCCGTGTATCCACGTCTATTCCTACTGTAAATATATGATGGCCTCAAACAATAAATCCTAATAGGCCAATTGAAATTATAGCGTAAATTATTCTAAGGCTACCAAAAGACTCCTTTTTTCTTCTTTCATGAGTTGTAATATGTGAAATAATCCCGAATCCGGGAAGAATTAAAATATAAACTTCAGGATGTCCAAAAAATCAAAATAGATGTTGGTATAAGATAGGGTCTCCCCCACCCGCTGGGTCAAAAAATGAAGTATTTAGATTTCGATCTGTTAAAAGTATAGTAATTGCTCCAGCTAGTACCGGTAGAGATAAAAGTAGTAAAATAGCAGTAATTAGAACAGATCATACAAATAAAGGAATTATATCATAATTAAGATTAGAAAATTTTATATTTATAATTGTTGAAATAAAATTAATTGCTCCTAAAATTGAAGAAATCCCAGCGAGATGAAGGGAAAAAATTGTTAAATCTACAGATCTCCCTATATGAGAAAGGTTGGAGGAAAGGGGGGGATAAACTGTTCATCCTGTCCCTCTTCCTGAGTTAATTAGTCTTCTAAAAAGAAGAAAAAGAAGAGAGGGAGGGAGAAATCAAAATCTTATGTTATTTATACGAGGAAATGCTATATCAGGGGATCCTAGTATTAATGGTACTAATCAATTTCCAAATCCTCCAATTATAATTGGTATAACTATAAAGAAAATTATTACAAAGGCATGAGAAGTTACAATAACATTATAAATTTGGTCATTTCCAATTAAAGTTCCAGGAGTTCTAAGTTCTATTCGAATTAGGAGTCTCATGGAAGATCCTACGAGACCAGATCAAATCCCAAAAATAAAATATAATGTTCCAATATCTTTATGATTTGTAGAGAATAATCATTTTTTCATTAGTTAAATATAAATGCAGATAATGTTAAGTTTTTGTTAAGTAAAATGGCTGATAAAAGCAATAAATTGTAAATTTATTCATAAATATTAATAATATTTTTTTACTATTTAAGTTTTATAGTTTAATAAAAATTTTAAATTGCAAATTTAAAGATAAAGATATTTTTTAAAACTTTAAAAATTTATTATTTTTATTATTAGTAATTAAGTTTTGTATTAAAAAAATAATTTTAAAAGGAGAATAAAAATAGAGGGTAGTTAAGATATAAAAAAATTTTTATTTTATGTATTTAGATGCTTATTTATTTTTAGGGGTTGATATTTTTTGTTATGTTAGTAAAGTTTAATTATATTTAATTTTTGAAAATAATTTATTTATTTAGAGAAAATTAAAGAGTTTATTTTAGGTGTTATAAAGGGGAGTAAAATGTAGATAGGTATATTTAATACTTTTATATATTTCAGTGGATGACACTAAAGATTTTGATTCTTTAAAGTTTAATTAATTATTAAAAAATATAAATAAAATAGTATATTTATAAAGATAAATTTTACATTTATTTAATTTATTCTATCAGAATACTCCTTTAATCAGGCACTTTATA